TATACCAATGAACAAAAAAAAAACAACTTGAACAATGAATTGATAAGTCGAATAAAAATTCTAGAAAAAGAGAAGGGATCTTTTGCTTTAGATATGCTCGACTGACTAACTAATAACTAACTAAATAACACAACTAAACTAAAATTTTAAAAATAGAAAAATGAAAAAAAAGATTGATACATAAGATAAATATAAGAATAGATAAGAGGAGACTCGACCCCCTCCTATATATTTAATCCCTTCCCCCATAAAGAAACCAGCAAGGCCAACCCCATTTATAATTCCATCAATTATATGTCTATCAAAAAAATGAATTACTTCAGCTAATCTTCGTATACCCAAAGTCAAAATTCTAGTATAAAAAATATCTATGTAACCGCGATTATATGACCAATTGTATATCACATTTTTTATTCGGTCAAAAATGATTCCATTGGAATTCTTCTTTACAAATGAATTGATTAAGCCGAAATTCTGGAAAGATGAATAAGCAGATCCATATAAAATAAATGCTATAAATAATCCAAAAAAGGCTATACTTACTGAAAAAACTGCATTTTTCAGAAAATCATACCAATCCGAGGAATCATTCGAATTTGGATGGAAAAATTGTATGGAAGGAGTTAACCATTTCGATAATATATCAAAATCCATTATTCCTGGATCAAAATGAATTCCTATTGATCCAACGAATAAAGTAAATAGTACCAATACAAACAGAGGAAATAACATGGTATTGTCTGACTCATGAGGATAGGTATAAATGTATTTATTTCTTAAGTAAGTACTAAAGTATCGTATACCATTTCTTACATTATCATCAATTTGATATGTATCTTTTGAAAAAAAGGAGACTTGATTATTGTTATTAGCTTTTGATAAAAGTAAATTTCTATTGATTACTTTGGATGTTTCTTTTCCCCATAACGAGATTGAATAGCAAGAGCTATTTTTAGCACTACTGTAATTTTGAAAATAAATGCGCAAATGTCCATCAAAAGTAAGTAAATACATACGAAACATATAAAATGCAGTTAATCCTGCTGTAAAGGAAGCTATTATTGCGAAAGTTGATGAAGATGAATACAACCAACTATCATTAAGAATTTCGTCTTTTGACCAAAAACAAGCAAGAGGCGGAATACCACAAAGAGAGAGTGTACCTAATAAAAAAGTAATTCTTGTAATCGGAACATATTTGGTTAAACCACCCATAAGAACCATATTTTGACTTTTCTCTGGTGAATATCCAACAATAGGTTCCATTGAATGAATAATGGATCCAGATCCTAAAAACAATAAGGCTTTCGAATAGGCATGAGTAATCAAATGGAATAAAGCGGCTCGATAAGAACCTATACCTAGAGCTAACATAATATAACCCAATTGAGACATTGTAGAATAAGCTAAACTTCTTTTAATGTCTTTTTGAGCAAGAGCCAAAGTAGCTCCTAATAGTACTGTTATTACGCCTATTAAAGAAATGAGATTCATTATGTAAGGTATAACTATGAAAAGAGGAAGAAGTCGAGCTACAAGAAAAATTCCTGCTGCTACCATAGTTGCAGCATGTATAAGAGCCGAAATCGGAGTAGGTCCTTCCATAGCATCAGGTAACCATATGTGAAGGGGGAATTGCGCGGATTTAGCAATTGCACCAACAAATAAAAAAGAAGCACACAGAATAGCAAATAAAGAATTGACTTGATTATTATGAACTAAGTTATTAGCTATTTCGAATAGATCTCGAAATTCTAAACTACCGGTTATCCAATAAAGTCCTAAAATTCCTAATAATAAACCAAAATCCCCTATACGGTTGGTTACAAAAGCTTTTTGACAAGCACTTGCCGCAATTGGTCGTGTGAACCAAAAACCTATTAATAAATACGAACACATTCCTACAAGTTCCCAAAAAATATAAATTTGTATCAAATTGGAACTAGTAACTAATCCCAACATAGAAGCATTAAAAAAACTCAGATAAGCAAAAAATCTCAAATATCCTTGATCATGCGACATATAATTGTCACTATAAATAAGAACCACGATTCCAACAGTAGTAATTAATATTGACATAATAGAAGTAAGTGGATCAATCAAATGTCCAAACTCTAAAGAAAAATCATTATTGATGGTCCAAGACCATAGATATTGATGGATAAAATTTCCATTTATTTGCTGAATAGATAGATTGACCGAAAATGCCATAGCTATACTTAACATCAAAACACTCGAAAAAGCCCACATACGACGAATATTTGTTGTTGTTGTTGGAATAAGCAGAAGTCCAAATCCTATTAACATAGTAACGGGAAATGGAAGAAAGGGTATTATCCACGCATATTGAAATGTATGTTCCATAAAAAAAAAAAAAAAAAAATTTAAGAAGTTCTTATTCATCAATTCTAATGTTTCCTAAACCATATTGAATCCTTAAATCTAGATCTAGACGATTCAACACGAATTTACTATTATTATTTCAAGTAAGCCGCTATGGTGAAATCGGTAGACACGCTGCTCTTAGGAAGCAGTGCTAGAGCATCTCGGTTCGAGTCCGAGTGGCGGCATACTCTAAAAGAAATACAATGGGTCCTATAATGTATTTAATTCCCGATTTCAATTCTGTAATGGGACCCCCCCTTTTTTTATGATATTTGCGACTTTAGAACATATACTAACTCATCTCTCTTTTTCGATCATTTCCATTGTGATTACGATTCATTTGACGATCCTATTAGTCCAGGAAATCATAGGGTTACGTAATTCGTCGGAAAAGGGAATGATAGCTACTTTTTTCTCTATAACAGGATTATTAATTACTCGTTGGATTTCTTCGAGACATTTTCCATTAAGTAATTTATATGAGTCATTAATCTTCCTTTCGTGGAGTTTTTCCATTATTCATATGATTTCCAAGATATTGAATCATAAAAATGATTTAAGTGCAATAACCGCCCCAAGTGCTATTTTTACCCAAGGTTTCGCCACATCAGGTCTTTCAAGTGAAATGCATCAATCGGCAAGATTAGTACCTGCTCTACAGTCTCAGTGGTTAATGATGCACGTAAGTATGATGTTATTGAGCTATGCAGCTCTTTTATGCGGGTCCTTATTATCAGTCGCTTTTCTAGTCATTACATTTCGAAAAAACATCGATATTTTTTGTAAAAGCAAAAATTTCTTGATCTTTATTAAGTCATTTTTCTTTGGCAAGATTGAATACTTGAATGAAAAAAGAAGTGTGTTTAAACACACTTCTTTTCTTTCATTTGGAAATTATTACAAATATCAATTAACTCGGCGTTTGGATTATTGGAGTTATCGTGTCATTAGTTTAGGGTTTACTTTTTTAACTATAGGTATTCTTTCTGGAGCAGTATGGGCTAACGAAGCCTGGGGATCTTATTGGAATTGGGACCCCAAGGAAACTTGGGCATTTATTACTTGGACCATTTTCGCGATTTATTCACATACTAGAACAAATCAAAATTTTAAAGGTATAAATTCGGCACTTGTGGCTTCTATAGGATTTCTTATAATTTGGATATGTTATTTTGGGATCAATCTATTAGGAATAGGTCTACATAGTTATGGTTCATTCACATTGACACCTAATTGAATAAAAAAAACGCCATGAGGAATACATAACAAATCGTCCCATATATAATGAATGAAGGTTTGTGCGAGTTTTTTTGAGAACCATTAAAATGGTTTTCAAAAAAACTCGGGATACATCTCATTACAGTTCCAATTCACTTGATTTTTTTGCGTTGTATAGCGAATTCCTTCAAAAATCTTAAATCAAATTAAAAAATTCTAACTAAGACTTTGCGTTCTGTCTCAGTAATGAAAACTATCTACAAAAATAATTAGATAGGATAGCTTGTACCTTATCAACTGATAGTGAGAGAACAAAATCCGGATAAATACCGATCCCTATTACGGGTAGAAAGATACAGATCGAAACAAATAATTCTCGTGGTCCAAAATCTACAAAATTCAAGTTTGGAATATGGAATAATTTGTATCCATAGAACATCTGACGTAACATAGATAATAAATAAATAGGAGTTAATATCATTCCAATTGCCATTACAAGGATAATTGGCATTTTTTCCATTAAAAGATATTTTGGACTCGTAATTATTCCCAAAAATACTACGAATTCCGCAACAAAACCACTCATTCCCGGCAATGCAAGAGAAGCCATCGAGAAACTACTAAACATGGTAAATATTTTTGGCATTGGGATGGATATCCCCCCCATTTCATCGAGAGAAACAAGACGTATTCTATCACAACTTGTTCCTACCAAGAAAAAAAGTGCAGCACCGATAAATCCATGAGAGAGTATTTGTAAAATGGCTCCGTTGAGTCCCATATCAGTTATAGAACTAATTCCTATCATTATGAAACCCATGTGAGATACGGAAGAATAGGCTATTCTCTTTTTTAAATTGCGTTGACCAAGAGAAGTTGAAGCTGCATAGATTATTTGCATTGTTCCTACTATCACCAACCAAGGAGAAAATATGGAATGAGCGTGTGGTAATAATTCCATATTTATCCGAATCAATCCGTATGCTCCCATTTTCAATAATATTCCAGCTAGAAGCATACATGTACTGTAATGTGCTTCTCCATGGGTATCTGGTAGCCACGTGTGTAGGGGTATAATCGGCAATTTGACAGCATAAGCAATAAGGAAGCCCAAATATAATAAAATTTCCAATGTCACAGGATATGACTGATTGGCTAATCTTTCAAAATCCAATGTTGGTTCATTAGAACCGTATAAACCCATACCTAAAACTCCTATTAAGAGAAAAATGGAACCCCCCGCAGTGTACAAAATAAACTTTGTAGCCGAATACAAACGTTTCTTTCCTCCCCACATGGATAAAAGTAAGTAAACAGGAATTAATTCTAACTCCCACATGATGAAAAAAAGTAAAAGGTCTCGAGAAGAAAATAATCCTATTTGGCCACTATACATTCCTAACATCAGGAAATAGAACAATCTCGAATTTCGAGTAACAGGCCAAGCTGCTAAAGTAGCTAAAGTAGTGATAAATCCTGTCAGTAAAATGGGTCCTATAGAAAGTCCATCAATTCCCAGTCTCCAATGAAAGTTGAAAATATTTATCCATTTAAAATCCTCTTCCAATTGAATTAATGGATCGTCCAATTGGAAATGATAACAGAACACATAGGTTGTTAGAAGGAGTTCTAATAAGCATATACATATAGTATACCACCTAAATACCTTATTCCCCCTATGAGGGAGAAAGAAAATTGAAGAACCCCCAAATATCGGCAAAACTACAAGTATTGTTAACCAAGGGAAATAACTCGTGATAAAGACAAGATACGTTTTGACCAAAAAGCCCGTGCTTGAGAAAATTAAATATATTATTTCGAGCACGGGCTTTTGTCGATAAAAGGGAATCAAATGATTCAAGTGGAGTTTTTTATAACGTATTAATAAGATAGACCCATGCTGCGAGTTGTTTCATGCCATAAATAAACACGGACACTCAAAAAGTCTGTTGGACAGGCGGATTCACATCTTTTACAACCTACACAGTCCTCGGTTCTTGGCGCGGAAGCAATTTGCTTAGCTTTACATCCGTCCCAAGGTATCATTTCCAATACATCTGTGGGGCAGGCTCGTACACATTGAGTACACCCTATACATGTATCATAAATTTTTACTGAATGTGACATTGGGTCTATAAATTCCAGTTTTGAACATAAAAAATTTTCGATCTGGTAAAGTAAAATCGGTAGTAAAAGAATCATATATTTATATTGTAGACACCAGACGAATCAATGATTTATCAAAAAAAATCTTAAGAATCAATCTATTTCTAAATTTGTTCATGAGAAAGGACCAAGAGACTTTTATTTTCGCTTAAACAACACAAGTATGATCATACGAGTCACATATGTAACTTCATATTGGCCAACAGATCCTCAATATTTCAAATATTTCAATAGCAATATATTTCCATATTACTATATATATTACTATAAATCAAATAAAAAATGAAATGAATAATTAAAGAATTTTATATGATAATTATGATTAATTATTCAACAAATTCGATTGATTGATACGAGTTGATTTTCTGTTACGATGGATCGACGAAACAATAGCTAGCCCAATAGCTGCTTCCGCGGCTGCAATGGCTATAACAAAGATTGAGAAAATGTTTCCTTTTAATTGGCGACTATCAAATATATCAGAAAAGGTTACGAGATTCATATTAACCGAGTTTAGTATAAGTTCAAGACACATAAGTGCTCTAACCATGTTTCGACTTGTGATCAATCCATAGATACCGATAGAAAATAAATAGACACTCAAAAAAAGTACATGTTCAAACATCATTGACTAATTCCTCATCAATCTCGATTCATTTCAATATAAACACAATTCAACCAATTTGATTGATTAGAACCGAGAAATTACAGAATACAGAAAAAAAGAGAGTAGTGATAGTAGATTAAACTAAAAACTTTCTTTTTTTTTATTTGATTTAGAATTTCTAATTCTAACAATTTTGTTAATTCTAAGTATAAGTATTTCTTATTGACGAGCCATAGTAATTGCGCCTATCAAAGAAACTAAAAGAATTATAGAAATGAGTTCAAACGGAAGATAAAAATCTGTTGATAAATGAATTCCGATTTGTTGAACGTTACTTAGAAGGTCCTGCTCTATAATTTGGTTTGATCTCGTAGTCCAAACAATTCCGTACCATGACGTGTCCGAGATAGTAGTAATTAGTGAAAAAAGAATACTTGTACAAACCAGTAAAGTGATCCCATCTCCAACAGTCCAAAGATAGGAATTATTAGAATATTCTGAACCATTCATGAACATAACAGCAAATATGATTAAGACATTTATGGCTCCCACATAAATAAGGAGTTGTGCGACAGCTACAAAATAGGAGTTTGATGGAATATAGAATAAGGATATACAAACAAGAACCAATCCCAAGGAAAAGGCAGAATAAATGGGATTAGTAACTAATACTACTCCTAGACCTCCTAATATAAGAAATGATCCTAGAAATACTACAAGTATATCATGTATTGGTCCAGGTAAATCCATTATGTATAACAAATAAATAAGTCGAAATATTTCATGACCTTACTAAATAGTCCAGGAAAGAGAAAGGTGTTACCCTTATATATATATTTTTTTTTTTTTTTTTTTTTATGAAATAAAAGAATAACCAGAATTTTATATTCCGAAATTCTCATGAAAAACATATTCTCAGTTTAAATCAAAGAGTGATTCTCAACAATCAATAGTTATTATTTGTAATTTTTGACCAACCAAAATAAAGGAGGCTCGGATTCTTTATATCAAAAAAATATTAGTAATTGGTAATCGTTCTTGAATCAAGAGGTTTATCTTTGTTCATTTTGATTTGAGTTGAATTCATAACTGTTTGAATTGAGTAATCTCCAACTACTGACATTGGTAATCGGCCCAAAGTAATTTGATTATAATTCAATTCGTGACGATCATAAGTAGAAAGTTCATATTCTTCAGTCATTGATAAACAGTTTGTTGGACAATACTCGACACAATTACCACAAAATATACAGACCCCAAAATCAATACTATAATTAAGCAATTGTTTCTTTTTAATATCTTTTTCAAATCTCCAATCAACAACAGGTAGATCTATGGGACATACACGAACACATACTTCACAAGCAATACATTTATCAAATTCGAAATGGATTCGACCACGGAAACGCTCTGATATGATCGATTTTTCATAAGGATATTGAATAGTTACGGGTAAACGATTTGTATAGGATAAGGTAATTATGAAACCTTGACCAATGTATCTTGCGGCTCGTATTGTTTGTTGGCCATAATTTAAGAACCCAGTCACCATGGGAAACATATTGTAAATCTCCATGAATAAATTAATGTTTCTTTCTCTTGTTTGAGATAGGTTATGAATCTAAAATCATTATCCTATTCTTTTATTTATAGTGAAACAAGTTGGGAAGAAGTTGTCAATAATAGATTACCTAGAGAAATAGGTAAAAGAAATTTCCATCCAAGATTTAATAGCTGGTCTATTCTCATCCTAGGTAAAGTCCATCTTGCTGTGATAGGAATGAACAGAAATAAATAAGCTTTAGCTAATGTGATAAAGATACCAATTGTCATTCCAAAAACTTCATCTATTTTTTTTATTCCAAAAAGTTCCGGAATGGATATGTACGGAATAGAGAAATTCCACCCACCTAAGTAAAGAACTGTTATAAATAAAGAAGAAACTAATAAATTTAGGTAAGAAGCAAGGTAAAATAAAGCGTATTTGATGCCCGAATATTCGGTTTGATAACCTGCTACTAATTCTTCCTCTGCTTCTGGTAGATCAAAGGGTAATCTCTCACATTCTGCTAGAGAAGAAATTAGAAAAACTACAAACCCGATAGGCTGACGCCACAGATTCCACCCCCAAAAACCATATTTTGACTGTGCCTCAACTATATCAACTGTACTTGGACTATTAGATAATCATAGTCGATAATAACATCACTGTTCCCACCGCTATTCCAAAACCGTACATGAGACCTCAGCTTCATACGGCTCCTCTATGGCCACAAAAAAATGTAAGGACTTGTTGGGTATTATTGTCATCTTTGGATGGTAAATATACACCGGGGAGTCAAAAATTAGACCAATGAAATTCTGTCTGCTAAAAAGAAAAAGGGCGCTTCCGAATTGATCTTATTCATTATAGAATTTCAATTTCTCTTTGTTCGGTAATAACTTAATCCTTTAATAAAATACTCGTTATATCAATAAATATGTTCTATCAATGACTATAAAAGAAAGAATTGGACATTGATTCAAAATTCATGATAAGAATTCCATATGTATAGATTAGATGTGGATAGGGAAAAGAAATAATAAATAAAGATCTTTTATTTAGTATTTATTCATTTTTCTTATTCTATTTTTTTCATTCCATTTCTTTTGTTCCTGTTCTTCTTTCTCAGGGAAAAGGGGTACTCTGAAAATAAAAATCAATAAAGAATTAATTCGTTTTGGATAGTCATTTCTTTAATCAGTGAATAGGAGCATACTCGAGATCGGAATCGTGGGGAAGTACTGCTTGGTCATTTCTACCAACTTAAAGTCCGCATTATGATTCGTTTTATCTAAAAATTTATGCAAAAAAAATACTTTTTTTTATACCTTTACATCATCTTCATTACGAATCTTTTGTGTACCTTAGTGTTCCTAACTGTCCACTGATTTTTGATTGATCCTCGGTATGGTAATACATACAAGATAGTAGTGAAAAGCCCATACAGTTGATCTTTTGTACCCGCTTCAAGATATGATAATTAGTCAAAGAATCCCACAATCTTGGGGTAAACAGTTTATACTGTTTACGTTTATATTCTTGTACATAGGGAATGAGATTTTATCTTCTTAACTGCAAATTTCTAAACAGTTTGATTTTACTCATATGACTATCTAATTTAATTCATCGACCCTAATGATTGATGAATCAAAAATTCAAATATCCATTCAATATATTCAACCTCTTTACTTTATTTCTAGAGAGGAGGGAAAATAATCATGTTCTAACGAATCACACGTAGAGATATTGATAATACACATAGACTTAATGGTATTTCATAACTAATAGATTGAGCAGCAGCTCGTAGACCACCTGAAAAAGAATATTTATTATTCGATCCATATCCTGACATAAGAAGTCCAATGGGAGCAATACTTGAAATAGAGATCCATAAAAAAACACCTATACTGAGATCAGCTAAAACAAGGCGATACCCAAAGGGAATTACTAAATAACTTAGTAGAATTGATATCACCGCTATAGAAGGCCCCACGCTAAACAAACGAATATCTCCTCTAGATGGGAGAAGGTCCTCTTTAAAAAGTAATTTGATCCCGTCTGCTAGAGCTTGAAGAATTCCCAACGGGCCCGCATATTCAGGACCAATACGTTGTTGTATCGCTGCAGATATTTCTCTTTCTAACCACACAATTACTAGTACCCCTATTGTGATTCCCAATATAAGGGTAAAAATGGGAACAAAGATCCATATGAGTCCATAGACTTCTTTTAAGGATTCCAATCTAGAAAAAGAATTGATAGCTTGTACTTCTGTCGTATCAATTATCATTTCAACGATCAACCTCTCCCATAATAATATCTATACTACCTAATATCGTCATAATATCAGCCAATTTCATTCTTTTAACTAGTTGAGGGAGGATTTGCAAATTGATGAAACCGGGTGGACGAATTTTCCATCTCCAGGGGAAAACACTACTATCTCCTATTAAATAAATTCCTAATTCTCCCTTTGGGGCTTCCACTCTCACATAAAGTTCTTGTTTTGACAATTCAAAATTGGGTGAAAGTTTTTTAGTGATAAATCTATATTCAAAATTATTCCATTCGGAATTTTTTGCTCTATCAAAGCGTCGGACTTCTAAATTCTCATAGGGTCCCCCAGGAATTCCTTCCAGAGCCTGTTGAATAATTTTTATGGATTCCTTCATTTCACCGATTCGCACTAAATAACGAGCTAGGGAATCTCCTTCTTTTTGCCATTGAACTTCCCAATCGAATTTTTTGTAACACTCATACTGATCAACTTTACGAAGATCCCATTGGATTCCGGAAGCTCGTAACATTGGTCCTGATAAACCCCAATTTATTGCTTCCTCTCCACCAATAATCCCCACTCCTTCAACTCGTTCCAAAAAAATGGGATTCCGTGTAATAAGTTTTTCATATTCAACAATCTCTGTTAAAAAATAATCGCAGAAATCCAAACATTTATCTATCCAGCCATAAGGTAAATCAGCAGCAACTCCCCCGATACGGAAATAATTATGCATCATTCGCATACCTGTAGCGGCTTCAAATAGATCATATAACAATTCCCTTTCTCTGAAAATATAGAAAAAGGGAGTCTGCGCGCCGATATCCGCCATAAAAGGCCCAAGCCATAATAAATGAGAAGCTATACGACTCAGTTCCAGCATAATTACTCTAATGTAACTGGCTCTTTTAGGTACTTGAACACTTTCCAATCGTTCTGGTGCATTCACTGTTATTGCTTCTGTGAACATAGTGGCTAAATAATCCCATCGTGTTACATAAGGCAAATATTGTATAATTGTCCGATTTTCCGCTATTTTTTCCATCCCTCTGTGTAAATAACCTAATATGGGTTCACAGTCAATAACATCTTCCCCATCCAGAGTAACAATCAGTCGAAGAACCCCATGCATTGATGGGTGGTGAGGACCCATATTAACTACCATAAGATCGTTTCTTGTAGTCGGTACATCCATATCCTTTCTTCCTTAATTCATTATTTCTCAAAATGAGGTTCATCAAAATGAAAAATCTAATAATTACTATTAACTTATAATTTAACTAAAAAAAAAAAAAAAAAATTCAAACCAATCTTCAAATCAACGAGTTTTTGACTCCCGAATACCCAACTGACCAATTAATTTCTTATAGCGTACTCTATTTTTCTTTGACAAATAATCCAGCAATCGTTGACGTCTTCCCAGAATTTTTCGTAGACCCTTTTGCGATAAAAAATCTCTTTTATGTAATTCCAAATGGGAAGTAAGTTTGCGTATCTTATTGGTGAAACTGAATACTTGAAATTCAACAGATCCGCAATTTTTTTCCTTTTCTTGTGAAATAACTGATATGAATGAATTTTTTACCATAAAAAATATTTTTTTTTTTTTTCTTTTTTTCGTAAATTTTACCGATCAGGAAAAATAATAATTTTTACTATATATACTATACCAATTATTTTAATCTAGTACACAAAAATTTTGGATTTTTCATATATATAACATAAATAGTAAATTTATTTCAATTTATTTTATCCAAATCAAATTTTTAATTTGATTTGGATAGAAAGGAATGACAGACATGACACATTTATGCATTCATGAAATTGATACGTAATTAAATCAGTATTATGTACCAGAATGTAATATAGCGCGGGCGTATATCTTTCGGCTTTTATATATCGAATAGGCCATGCGATATATAGGAAATATACTATTAACTAATTCTGAATCGTGGATACATATATATTCTTGACATACTGAAATGACTGCTGTTGTTGGTATCAAACCAATAACGGTTCATACAAGCTAAATCCTCTAATCGATAATTCGGCCAAAGAAACAATTTGAATTTCATGAATTTATTTGCATCTGTATTTAGATGCTTTTCCTCATTCAAAAATAGTTCACAGTTCTTTATGCTATTTTGATTGCAAAATATTGGATTTTTATCCACAACATTCCAATTTCGGGAATTGAAACAAACTAGAATTCTCAATTCTCTACGACGTCGGGGAGATAGAATATTTTCAGGAACAAGTAAATCATAATTATTTTTCTTTCTATTCACAAGTATATTGCTGCGTCGTCCAGCGGATCCAGCAAAATTCTTCTTATCAACATATAGATTTTTTATTCTGCATTTTCTATTAGTATTAGTTTGGTTTTTATCTTTATCAACCAATGAAATACCTATGGTTTGATATATAATATGTTTTCCGTCTCTTTTCATAGATAGACGAAGCGGTTCTATAATTAATATTCCCTTTTTTACCAATTCTGTAAAAGTTAGATCTTTCGGAATCAACATTATATCCAGACGCATCTCTCCTCTTTGAATTGAGGATATAGCAATTTCTGTTGGATCTATCAGTCTAAGTAGAAGACAATATACCTTGATATTATTGATTATTCTTTCATTCAAGGAATCATACCATCTTAATTGAAAAAGCAAATATTTTTTCAGGAAGAAATTCAGTTCTGCTTCTTTCTTGCTTTTCATTTTTTTTTTCTTTCTACTCTTTTGAATGTCTGTCTCCGTGTCATCTTCTTCAACATCTTTTTTTTTCTTTTTTTTTCCTAGATCTGATACAAGATCTCCTTGGTCTTGTTGTTTGTTTTTTTGGAGGTTGGAGTTTTCTAATTCAAGATTTTTTTTTTTATTTACGTCGATCTTTTCACTTTGACTAATATTTGCATTTCTATGAAAATGAAAAATAAGTAATTTGATTGGTATGATCCACGGTTTCATCTTATATGCATCAAAAAGTAACACAAATTCTGGAAAAAACCAAGGTTCCAGATTTGATATGGTACGATATAACCCTTCTTGATTCATTCCCATCCAATCAAAAAAAATACTTTTTTGATGGGATGGATTGATTTTGTGATGAGTTGTAAAAGAAAAAAGATTCCCCTTTTTGAATTTTTTAAATTTTTGAGAATTTTTAGCTTCAGTTTTTGCATTTTTATTAATCTTTTTGCCGATATGCATATTGGTCCGGGCCTCAATATCGATATTTTTTTTGAGAAAAAAATGGAGAATTCTACAATCAAAAAGTTTTCTATCCAAAATTTTGTCCGTATTAATAATAGATCTTTTTTCTAGATAATCACTAATAGCTATACTTATCAATCCATGAAACGACTTGGGTTTTGGTGTATTGAAATTATATGGAATTTTTTGGTCCTCTAATCGGAGTGTTGATCCATAGGTATATGAGTCTTTCCTATCTCCATAATTTATATATTGATATGACAAAAGATCATATTCATAATGTTTTTTCAATTTGTCTTTTTGACTCATTACTAAGTCCATTGCATGGTAATTTTGTTTCATGTAATGTATTAATTGGTCTTTTTCTTTTTTATATAAATCCAATTTCATTGAGTCTTTCTTTTGAATCCGACGACGCTGATTGACTCTATTTCGCCATTTTTTCGGTACTAAGCGAGACCACTCGGTCTGAGAGAAATTGTATTGATAATGCCCCCTTAACCAGTTTTTCCAATTATGCATTCCAGACTTATGAATTTTCTTATGCTTTAATTTGGAATTCAATATTCCTCGTATCGTACAATAATCCTTGATTATATCCCTAAGAAAAGGATAGGTACCGTGATATTGAAGTACAGATCTCAAGTGATACTTGTTAAGTAATTGATTTTGGGATAATTTGTAAAATACATATGCTTGAGACAAAAAAGATAAGTCGCAATAAATATTAGAATTCTTATTATTACTAATATTAGTATTAGAAAACGACTTTCTTATAGCCAAAATAAAGTGCATTGCATTTTTATCTTTTTTAGAAATTTCGTCTAGATTTGTTTGATCGTTGTAAATGGATTTATTGATGATTTTTTTTGTTGATTCAAAGAAAAGTTGTGGATTGATTCTAGGAATCTTAATGATATATAGTAATATACCCATGTATATTTTTTCAATGAAGGATTTCATAAAATAATGAGATTTACGTATTAATCGGATATTTTTTCTTTTCAATATTTGCCAAATGTTTTTCTGTGATTCCGATTCTTTATCATCATAAGTTCGAACCATTTTTATCTTGTCTTTTGTAATTCCTTCTATTTGTGTCCTAATTGTGATTGTCTTATTAGCAAGATCTTTCATTTTTCTTTCCATGAGTGAATAATTTTCATTTACCCAATTCCTGGGTCGGATTCGAACAGTCGATTCGTGGATAATCTTATTATTTATTTTATTTTCTTTTAAATCTTTTCCGTTTTCATTCCGTTCATATACTTTCACCTTTCTCAATTTCAATAGGAAAATAGAGTTTAGTTTTTCAAGTTCTTTCATTATTTGGTTTATAACTAGAACTATCCATCTTGTTTTTTCTTTTGAAACTTTTAGAAACCATTTTATTCTTTCTTTTAAAATTTTTATAACTTGAGAAAATTGCCTTTTCACTTTTCTCAATTTTTTTTCGAGTTCTTTAAAAATAGGTACAAAAAAAGAAGGTCGTTCTCGAGGAGATCCAAAGGGTAGTTCGGATTCTCTTCCCCAGACTGTTAAAAAACAAAAATTCTCTTTTTTTTCTTCTTTCCTTATTTGATCATCTCTATGATGAGATTGTACCTTAGATCTTCGCCAAGGTTTCAGACAGAAAGGAAATAGAATCTTTATCTGAATACCGTCTATTAACCAATCTTGGGGAAATTCTGTTTCTGATAATTGAACACCATTATAGGTACATTTAACATGCATTTCTCTATTCCATTCCTTCCAATCCTCGTACCACTCGGGGATTTGCAATAATAACATACGACCAATATTTTTAGCTATTATTAATAAGGGTAATATAATGTATTTTCTAAGAAAAGATTGAATTACTAGTATTAAACCTCTTATTCCTTGAGTAAATGAAAACGTATCCCAAGCTTCTGATATTGCTATTCGTTCATTTTCCTCTTCGTTTGTTTTCTTATTTTCTTGTATCTCGTCCTCCTCAAAATAAGAATTTTGTAATTCTGGGTTTCTTCTTACCCAATTTCGAAAAATGAAATTCAGCATTTCAGAGATATCAAAAAACGAAAAAAAAAATGTTTTGTTTATTCGATCCAAAAAAAGTGGAGAATGCGCATTTGCTTGAAACAGTTTCCAAATAACTATTTTACGTCTTTGAGCACGCATGGATCCTGGGATCATATCCCGGGAAAAATCTGATTGCTGTGAGTAACGTATCAAAGCTATCTCTTCTTCCTCTTCTTCAGCACTCGTACTAGCATTATTAGTACTAGCATTATTAGTATTATTAGTACTAGTATTCTGATCGTTATCAGTATAAATTACGACCCATTTGCCTTTTCTTGAACGAATTTCATTTCTATTTTCCTCTTCTTTGTTTTCTTCTTCCTCCTCTTCTTCCCAAAAATCTGCCAATTCATATGACCATCGAGAAACCCTTTTACTGATTTCTTTCGCTCCAGTAAATTTACTTCTAATTGTTGTTAGATCGTTTGGATCAGTTGTAATTACATTGAATACAAATTTCAAAGATTTTGCTTCGCTTTCCAAATAAGTTCCTTGTGTGCGTTCAAGAGATAATTCATCAATTGAGATTAAGGAATTCCCAATCGAATTCAATAATGATTCCTCTCCAAAGCCAAACATATTCTTTTTATGTCCAAATTCTCGAGAATCATTATGAAATAAACCATAAATCTTATTTATCCAAAACATTTCTACGGAATATGCTGGTGAAGTAATTAAATTATTCATGATTACACGTGAATCAATTTTTTTTATTGTTCCTCGAGAGGGTCCTTTCAAAAAAGGATCATACATTTTTGGCAAGTATTCTTGTTCATTCTCATCATTGCATAATCTGATCCTTTTTTCGAGCATATCTAAAGCAAAAGATCCCTTCTCTTTTTCTAGAATTTTTATTCGACTTATCAATTCATTGTTCAAGTTGTTTTTTTTTTGTTCATTGGTATAAACCCAATAATTATACAGGTCTTCGTGGGATACTTTTTCTGTCGTGTACAAAGAAATTTTCCGTTCTATCATTTCTGAAAAAGTCGATAAACTGGGTGGATATGTAAAAGATATTATTTGTTTTCCATCACTTGTGCATGTATAAAAAAAATATTGTGACATTTCATTTCGTACAGCATTTTCAAATCGATCATTTTTTATATATCTCAATGGGCGATTCCATCTTTGATAATCGAAAAGAAAAGTTACAAGAGGTTTTCCCAATTCCCAATTGGTATCAAGATAAGAATCTTCGTAAACTGGGCTATCTTTGTCTTCTTCGGTGGATCCCTCTTGTTCCTGTTTAGTCTTCTTCGTTTCGTAAGTTGTTTCTACATCGCTTTCTTCCTTTCTTTCTTCCGTTTCTGAGGTTTCTTTCAGTTTATTAGTGACAATAGGCGACGGCATTCTGCCTAAATAGTAGACACAGGTGATAAATAAGAGAATACTAAAGATTCGAGCCATAGAATTGAGAAATTCTGACACAAGGTACTTATTAGATCGAATCGAATGATTTTGCCGTATCCAGAATAATACCAATCCAACCCATTTCATGAATAAAATGTGACCAATTAACCAACCAACAAAACTACTTGTTACAAATAACATCTTGTTGTTGCATCGAAACATATAAATGTTAACTAATCTGGCTAACGTTGAACTTGGTAAAATGAAATGGTTGAATAATTGAAAAATTAGATTATTCAGGAATACACATTGAATGCTGAGATTACGCATTGAATTTCTGGTAGTAGATCCATAATCAAAAAAGTTTTTGTGATTGTTCCAGAAGAAATGAAACAAAAGATACGGTAGAACTAGGACAGTTATTGTATGAGGTCTACCCAATGCTAGATGCAGAGGCGCATAATAGATCGATATGAACATCATGAGCTGCCCCGTAATAAAACCAGTTGTTGCTGATACCTCCTTCTCGGTTCCTTCTTCCATAACCCGAGCTCGGAGAAGGAAGAGATAAGAGGGCCCTATGGAGAATGTGGTCAGAAATCCATAATAGAGTCCAACCACAACGACCGAATTTATTATCTTCATGCATAAGGATAATGGATTCCCTAGTAGAA